CGGGAAGTGAGGGGAATACATATCCGCGATCGTACCGTCATTATTTCAATTATTGAAATTATCTATTTTAGTTCTCAAAATAATTTGAATAAAATTGAAAACATAGCTCAAGAAACAACTAAAATATGTTATTATAAATTAGATTATTTAATACAATTATAGGGCAATAAGATTTACAATCAATAATTTGATTAATAGGAGAATTTTTAAGTGAAAATAGCAGTTTATGGAAAAGGTGGAATCGGTAAATCAACAACAAGTTGTAATATATCTATTGCTTTAGCAAGACGTGGAAAAAAAGTTTTACAAATTGGATGTGATCCTAAACATGATAGTACTTTTACTCTTACAGGATTTTTAATACCAACAATTATTGATACTTTACAGTTAAAAGATTATCATTATGAAGATGTTTGGCCAGAAGATGTTATTTATAAAGGTTACGGAGGTGTTGATTGTGTAGAAGCAGGAGGACCACCTGCAGGAGCAGGTTGCGGAGGCTATGTTGTAGGAGAAACTGTAAAGTTATTGAAAGAATTAAATGCTTTTTATGAATATGATATTATTTTGTTTGATGTATTGGGTGATGTAGTTTGTGGTGGTTTTGCTGCTCCATTAAATTATGCTGACTATTGTATAATTATAACAGACAATGGATTTGATGCATTATTTGCAGCTAATCGTATTGCTGCTTCAGTTCGAGAAAAAGCTCGTACACATCCACTTCGATTAGCAGGACTAGTGGGAAATAGAACATCAAAACGAGATTTAATCGATAAATATGTAGAAGCTTGTCCAATGCCTGTATTGGAAGTATTACCTCTTATTGAAGATATTCGAGTATCAAGAGTAAAAGGTAAAACATTATTTGAAATGGTAGAATCACAACCTTCTCTTAATTATGTTTGTGATTTTTATTTAAATATAGCAGATCAAATTTTATCACAACCAGAAGGAATTGTGCCAAAAGAAGTTCCAGATCGAGAATTGTTTAGCTTACTATCTGATTTTTATTTAAATCCTGTTGGTGAAAATCGGGAAGAAAAAAAAAATAAAGAAAACTTACTAGATTTTACAATAATTTAAATTTAACCTATTTAGTTCATTAGTTAAGGAATTATATCTATGTCAAATAAAATATCTGAAACTCTCACTTTTGAATGCGAAACAGGTAATTATCACACCTTTTGCCCTATTAGTTGTGTAGCTTGGTTATATCAAAAAATTGAAGATAGTTTTTTTTTAGTAGTCGGTACAAAAACATGTGGTTATTTTTTACAAAATGCTTTAGGAGTTATGATTTTTGCAGAACCTCGCTACGCTATGGCAGAGTTAGAGGAAGGAGATATTTCAGCTCAATTAAATGATTATGAAGAATTAAAACGACTTTGTCTTCAAATTAAACAAGATCGAAATCCAAGTGTTATTATATGGATTGGTACATGTACTACAGAAATAATAAAAATGGATTTAGAAGGCATGGCACCAAAACTAGAAAATGAACTTGGTATACCAATTGTGGTAGCAAGAGCAAATGGACTAGATTATGCATTTACTCAGGGAGAAGATACTGTTTTAGCTGCTATGGCACATCGTTGTCCAGAACAAATTTTATTGATTGATAAAAAAAGAGTAATCCAAGATTCAAACATACAAAACTTTTTTTCTTTTCTTTCTATCGAAAAAAAAGAAGAAACAATTCATAAAAATTTTGAAAAATTAAAAAAAAATCCTCCATTAGTTCTTTTTGGCTCATTACCTTCTACTGTAGCTTCCCAACTTAGTTCAGAATTAAAGCGTCAATCTATTCAAGTATCAGGTTGGTTACCAGCTCAAAGATATACTGACCTTCCTTCATTAGGTGATCAAGTATATGTATGTGGTGTTAATCCGTTTTTAAGTCGTACAGCAACAACTTTAATGAGACGTCGTAAATGTAAACTAATAGGAGCACCTTTTCCTATTGGTCCTGATGGAACACGAGCTTGGATTGAAAAAATTTGTTCAGTATTTGGAATTAAAACTGAAGGTTTAGAAAAAAGAGAAGAACAAATATGGAAAAATTTAAAAGATTATTTAGATTTAGTACGAGGAAAATCTGTTTTTTTTATGGGAGATAATCTTTTAGAAATATCATTAGCTAGATTTTTAATTCGTTGTGGAATGATTGTTTACGAAATTGGTATTCCTTACTTAGATAAACGATATCAAGCAGCTGAATTATTATTTTTACAAAATACATGTAAAAAAATGTCTATACCTATGCCACGTATTGTTGAAAAACCTGATAATTACAATCAAATACAGCGTATGCGTGAATTACAACCTGATTTAGCAATTACCGGTATGGCTCATGCAAATCCTTTAGAAGCAAGAGGAATTAATACTAAATGGTCTGTTGAATTTACTTTTGCTCAAATTCACGGTTTTACAAATGCAAGAGATGTTCTTGAACTTGTTACTCGTCCTTTACGACGTAATAATAATTTGGAAAACTTAGGTTGGAGTAACTTAACAAAAAAAGAAAAAAAAAAATAAAATTTAATTAAGTATTCTACTTTTTAATAACTTATTAGAATTAATATATTAAGAAATTTAATAAATTATTTTTTATTCAGTATGTTAACTGAATAAAAAATAATTTATTAAATTTTACTTTTTATTTCTAATAAAATTAAATTAACTTTTTTATTTTATCCTACTTCTATGCTTTCAAGGAAGAAAATATTTTATTATGATAACAAACATTCCCTTACAGCTTTGTGTGCTATGGGCTTCAATATTATCATGGATAAATATTTCAAGTCCGTTGATTTTATTTGGATTATATTATGGATTTCTTACAACACTGCCTATTGGCCCTTCTCAAATTTTATCTATACGAGCTTTCCTTTTAGAAGGAAATCTAAGTGGTACTGTTGCTATAAGTGGTTTAATGTTAGGACAATTAATAATTTTTTTATCAATATATTGTTCACCTCTTTATATAATATTAATAAAACCTCATACAGTAACTTTTTTAGTTTTACCATATATTTTATTTTATTGGTATAAAATTAAAGATCTTTTAGATTATCAATCTTTACGTCCTATAAGTTCAATTAATGATCCTAAAATTTATAAACTATTTTTTGATAGTTTTATTTTTCAATTATTAAATCCCGTTCTTTTACCAAGTCCTGTATTAGCTAGATTAATTAATCTTTTTTTTTTTCGTTATAGTAACAATTTTCTATTTGTTTTAAGTTGTTTTTTTGGTTGGTTAAGTGGTCACTTTTTTTTCTTAAATTTTACTAAAATAGTTTTAGTTCGTATAGAACAGGATTCACCTGTACTTTATCTTTTAGTAAAACGTCTTGTTTATCGAACATTTAGCATTTTTATTTTAGCTTGCTTTTTAATATATTTAGGCAGAGCTCCAGTACCTTTATTTACTAAAAAACTAAGTGACGAATTTGTATTTAATCAACAAGTAAAAACTTCTAAATTTCCGTGGCTAAATAAATCTTGGCCTACCTTTTTTTTCGATTATCATCGATGGAATCGACCATTACGTTATATTGAAAATAGTCGATTTAGTAATAAAAGTCCTGTAAAAAAAAAAGTATCGCAGTATTTTTTTGATATATCTACAAATGGTGGAAAACAAAAAATATCTTTTACAAGTTTACCGAGTTTATCCGTTTTTAAAAAAGATTTAAAAAATTATTTAAATATTTCCAAAAAATCTATTTTATCTAAAAATTTCTATAGAGATTGGATTGATATTAAAAATAAAAAAAAAGACAATTTATATTATGAGCTAAAAAATAGACTTAAAGCTTTAGACAATGGTTTTTTTATAAATGACGTTATAGAAAAAAAAACTGGTCTATCTAATAATGAAGGAAGTAATTTAACAAAAGTTTATGATCCTTTTTTAAATGGGTCATTTCGTGGAAAAACAATAATATCTAAATCACCTTGGCTTTTAACAGAAGATAGTTATCAATTAAAAAAAACTCAAAAAACAACATATTTATCAAAAAAAGAAAATAAACTTAAATTTTGGATTTCAAACCAATGGAGAGAATTAGAACGAAAAAATTTACCATTACCTTGGGAACCACTAAATAAAGATGCACGTCGCATTTTAATTTTACTTATTCGAGGATCAAAAAATAAAAAACTCGAAAAAAAACTACAGCAAATTAACTTTTCAGAAGAACAAACACTTATTAATTCAAATTCAGATTTAAGTGAAAAATCAGATAATACACTTTTTTTAAATAAAAAATTAAATAAAATATCATCTTTTAATTGGGAACTTGTTTTAAATTTATCTGCTCGACAAAGAGCTTTGTATTTTAAACAGCTAGAGCGAGAAAAATGGCAAGTACTAGACCGCTCCTGGAAAAATATCTGGTTAAATAATTTTAATAATTTTAATCAATTAAATAAAATTATTTTTTTATTAAAAAAAACATTTTATTTTCATAAAAAATTCCGACTTCAAGAAATTTCAAAAGAAATACCACGATGGACATCAAAATTACGAAATGATAAGTTTGATGTTATAGCTGGTGGAGTTACTGATATTCGTCAACGAAAAGTAAAAAATTTAGGATATATTATAAAAGGAAAAGATAAAAGAAGAAAAATTGTAAGACGTTTTTCACAACAATCTGATTTTCGTCGAAAATTAGTAAAAGGTTCTATGCGTGCTAGAAGACGTAAAACATTAATATGGAAAATTTTACAACTTAAAACACATTCTCCATTTTTTTTACGAATAAATGAACAGCATATTCCATTTCAATTTTCATTAAAGAAATTAAATTTATTTTATATAAAAAATGTTTTTAAAAATCCTATAGAAAAACGAAAAAAAATAACATTTTTTTCAACTAAAAATAGTATTATTACAAAAAAAACAAAAGCAGATCGTCTTGCAATAGCAAATAGATGGGATTTTCCATTAGCTCAGTGGGGCAGAAGTTGGTTATTAATTATTCAATCATATTTTAGAAAATATTTAATATTACCTATATTAATAATATTTAAAAATATTAGTCGTTTGATATTATTTCAAACTCCTGAATGGAGTGAAGATTGGAATGAATGGAAAAAAGAAATTTATATAAAATGTACTTATGATGGTACTGAAGTTTCAGAAAAAGAATTGCCAGATCAATGGCTTAGAGATGGTCTTCAAATAAAAATTATATATCCTTTTAATCTAAAACCTTGGCATAGTTTACAATTTAAAACAAACAAAGAAAAAGTTTTATTAAATTCTTTAAATAATGAAGAAAAAACTTCAAATAATTTATTGAATACTAACAAAAATTTTTTTAAAAATAAAAAAATTAATTACAGTTATTTAACAGCTTGGGGTTTTCAAACCAATGCACCTTTTGGAGATATTAAAAAAAAGTCTTCTTTTTGGAAACCGATTCGTATAGAATTAGTAAAAAAATGGAAAAAATTTATTTTACTAAAATTTAATAAAATTTATTTTTATTTTTTCTTTTTAAAAAAAAAAACTATTCTTAATTCTGTTAGTACTGAATTAATTAATAATAAGTTGAAAAAAATAAAAAAACCAGATACTAAAATTAGTAATAATTCGGAACTTCCTTTAAATTATAAAAAAAAAAAAAAAAATTTAAGAGAACAAATTATATCTAAATTTAATAAAAATACTTTATTAAAAAATCAAATTAAGAATAAATCTAAAATTTTTCTAAATATTGAAAAATTACAAAAATTAAAAAATGTAAAAAAATACAAAATTAAAGAAATAACTGAAAAAACTTATTTTGATAAAATAGAATTTTCTAAAAAATCAAAAAGTAGAAATAAAGTTTATTTTAATAATAAAAAAAAAATTATTGAAATTAAATATCAAATTAAAAAGTATTTAAAAAAAAATATTGAAGTAATAAAAAAATGGTTATATTTAATAAAAATAAATTTTTATAGAATAAACAAAAAGGTTTTAAATTTTTATATTTCTTTTATTCGATTTAGTATTAATTTAATGTTAAAAATTAAACAAAATTTTATTTTTAATAAAAATAAAAAAACTTGGAATTTATTAAAAAGTTCTCAAATTGAATATAAAAAAGATGAAATTAATTATGAAGTTACAACTAACTTTAATAATGAAAATATTTTGTTAATATCTCAATCATATTTATTTCATAAAATTTGGCAAACAAAAAGAATAAATAAATATAATTTTAAGGAGCTATTAAAAATTTGGACATCCAATTTGACTTTAAAAAAAAGAATAAAAAATAATTTGAAAAAAGAAGGAATTTTTTCTGTAATAAAATTTGAAGATTTTAAAGAAAAAACTTTAAAAAAATGGTTACAAAATTTTAATAAATATAATATATCTTCACAAATATGGTATACAATAGCACCACAAAAATGGAAAAATCAGGTTACTCAGCAATGGATAAATAAAAATAAAAAAAACTTTAGTATTGCAGAAAAACAAACAAAAATTTCAGTTTTATCTCAAAGAAAAAAAAAAAATTATAAATTAATCACAAATCCTTTATTAGAACAAAGTAAAAAATTAAATAAGCAATATCAATATAATTATTTATGTTATAGCTATCTTGATTTTGAAAAAATACATACTTTAAAAAAATCAGCAAAAAATAAAGAAACAATTTTTAATAAAGAAATTTCCCAAGCATTAAAAAATAAAAGAAATATTTACATTAAATCTAATTTAGTTTTATGGTTAATTCCACCATTTATAGAAAAAAAATATATAAATAAAATAAATAAAATAGATATACCTAAAATTTATTTATTAAAGCAAAAAAATAAAAAAAGTATTCAAAGGAAAAAATCACTTCGTGAAAGAGAGCGTCATCAAACTATTCGTCAATGGAAATGGAAATCAAAAAATGTAGAAAAAAATTTTAAAGAACTAGGAGATATGGCTTCTCTTATGACTTTTATGCAAAATCAAGAAAATGTTATTTCACTTTCTGCTAAAATGAGAGAGAATTTAAATTTATTTCGTCTTCTTTTTTGTAGAGATATAGGTGTAAATAAATTAACAATTAATTCTGAACATCGTATACCACGTGTACTAGATGATGAAATTTTAATGTATAAAGTAGTAAGCGTTTTTTTTAAATCAAAAATAAGATTCAAAAAACTTTTCAATTTAAAAATTTTAAATGAATCTACATCACAAATAGCCTTTTTTCAAAATAATTTTAAATCTAATTTTAAACTAATTAATATTGAAGATGCTATGCTTTCACGACATCGTAAAGAATTAAAAATATTAAATCTTTTGTATTTAGATAAAAATAAAACTTCGAATTTAGATAAAAATTTTGTGAGTAAAAATAAAGAAAAGCTAATAAAATTACAGAAAATTCAAGATAAAAATAAAAATGTAACAATTAAACATTTTCTTTGGCCTAGTTTTCGATTAGAAGATTTGGCATGTGTTAATAGATTTTGGTTTAATACAAATAATGGAAGTCGGTTTACTATGCTAAGAATTCGTATGTATACTTAAAATTTACAAAAAATAAAAATAATGAGAAATTTTTGGTTATAACCAAAAATTTCTCATTATTTTTATTTTTTGTAAATTTTAAGTATTGTTTTATTACTTATAATAAAAACTATTAATTAACTATAATCTATTATTAATTACAATAAAATTATAAATTTAGGAGCAATACTTTTATGTCCAAAAAACTATTTATTAGTTCATCATTATTTTCTAAAGAACAGACAGGATCTGTAGAATTTCAAATATCATATTTAACTAATAGAGTTTTGAAACTGACAGATCATTTAAAATGGCATGGTAAAGATTATTCATCTCAAAGAGGTTTATGGAAAATTTTAGGAAAACGTAAGCGTCTTTTAAGTTACTTATCGCAAAAAAATTTAGCAAGTTATGAAAATTTAATAAATAAATTAAATATTCGTAAATTAAAAATTCGTTAATTTTTTTTTAGCTATTTTTTTATAATAAATGAAAAGGAGCATCATATATGACCATGCTTGCTATGAAAACAAAACCCATGATAGTAAGTATGGGTCCTCATCATCCATCAATGCATGGTGTTCTTCGACTTATGATTACTTTAGAAGGAGAAAACGTTATTGATTGTGAACCTATATTAGGTTATTTACACAGGGGTATGGAAAAAATTGCTGAAAACAGAACAATTGTTCAATATCTTCCGTATGTTACAAGATGGGATTACTTAGCTACAATGTTTACAGAAGCTATAACTGTAAATGCACCAGAAAAACTAACAAATATTCAGGTTCCAAAAAGAGCTAGTTATATCAGAATTATTATGTTGGAGTTAAGCCGTATAGCTTCTCATTTATTATGGCTTGGACCTTTTATGGCTGATATTGGTGCGCAAACTCCTTTTTTTTATATTTTAAGAGAAAGAGAAATGATATATGATCTATTTGAAGCAGCTACAGGTATGCGAATGATGCATAATTATTTTCGTATTGGAGGGGTTGCTGTTGATTTACCTTATGGTTGGATTGATAAATGTTTAGATTTTTGTGATTACTTTTTACCTAAAGTTGACGAATATGAAAAACTCATTACACAAAATCCTATTTTTTTAAAGCGAGTACAAGGAATAGGCATTATCGAAAGAGAAGAAGCTATAAATTGGGGCTTATCCGGACCGATGTTACGTGCTTCTGGAGTTCAATGGGATCTTCGAAAAGTAGATCATTACGAATGTTATGATGAATTAGATTGGCAAATACAATGGCAAAAAGAAGGTGATTCATTAGCTCGTTACTTAGTACGCATTGGGGAAATGAAAGAGTCAATAAAAATAATTCAACAAGCATTAAAATCAATTCCTGGGGGACCGTACGAAAATTTAGAAGCTCGACGGCTTCAACGCGGAAAAAAATCAGAATGGAATAATTTTGAATATCAATTTATTAGTAAAAAACCTTCTCCTACATTTAAACTACCTAAACAAGAGCATTATATTAGAGTAGAAGCTCCCAAAGGAGAATTAGGTGTTTTTTTAATAGGAGATGATAGTGTTTTTCCTTGGAGATGGAAAATTCGACCCCCTGGTTTTATTAATTTACAAATTCTTCCACAATTAGTAAAAGGAATGAAATTAGCAGATATTATGCCAATATTAGGTAGTATAGATATTATTATGGGAGAGGTTGATCGTTAAAATGGGTTTTAATACCAATCTTAAAGAACAAGTTATTAGTTTTTTTTATGCAGTAAATTTTTCTAAAGAATTTTTTAATTTTTTATGGATTTTTTTTTCAATTATTATTCTTTTGTTAGCAATTACAATAGGAGTATTAGTTTTAGTGTGGCTCGAGAGGAAAATATCTGCCGGAATCCAACAACGTATTGGACCTGAATATACTGGTCCTTTAGGAATAATTCAAGCTCTAGCAGATGGTTCTAAATTATTATTAAAAGAAGATATTATTCCATCTAAAGGAGATATTTGGTTATTTAATATTGGACCAGCAATAGTTGTTATACCAGTATTTTTAAGTTATTTAATAATTCCTTTTGGTCATAATATTATTTTAGCTGACCTTAACATAGGTGTTTTTTTTTGGATTGCTATTTGTAGTATCGTTCCGCTTGGACTTCTTATGGCAGGATATGGATCTAATAATAAATATTCATTTTTAGGTGGTCTTCGAGCAGCAGCTCAATCAATCAGTTATGAAATCCCTTTAGCTTTATGTGTATTATCTATATCTCTACGTGTGATTCGTTAAAAGAATTTTTCAAATTAAATTTTAGTAAATAAATTTTTTTTTTATTTTAACTAAAAAAAAACTAAATTGTCATATGGGTCAAATAAAACAGCTTTTTAATTTGCAGTAATAAAATTTAATCCCATCCTCTATATACAAGAGTGAAAGCATGCAAAACAAATAAAAAATGTACCCCAGGTTCAAGTAGTTCTAAAAACCTGATAGCGGGAGCAAAAGATAAAATATATGAAAAATTTATTGTTATATTTTAATTTAATTGTATTTAAAATCGAGCAAAAATAAATGGTTAGAAACACAAAAATACATAACAGATTAGTATAAAATAATTTTATAGATAAAACATATTTATTAAAATACAATAAGGATTTAGCATTAGTAGAAATGTGTAAAAAGTATTTCCTTGTAAAATCAATCTAAAGTATAACCTATTTATTAAAACAATATGACTATTAGGAACGAAGTAATCCTTTTTTAACTTATTATTTAAAATCACAATATATTAATATTTAGAAAAAATTAGACTTGTTAAAAAGGTTGAGATAGATTCAAAAGCATTTATTTTATAGCAAACAGAATCTCATAGGTTAAATTAATAAATTTTTTTAATAAATTTTAATTAAAATAACTATTGAGGAGCCGTATGACGCTAAAGTTTCATGTACGGTTTTGAAATAGAGATATTAACAATAGTGTTAAATCGACTATAATTATCTAATAGTTTAAGTACAGTTGATATCGTGGAAGCACAATCAAAATATGGTTTTTGGGGATGGAATTTATGGCGTCAACCTATTGGTTTTTTAGCTTTTTTTATTGCTTCTTTAGCCGAATGTGAAAGATTACCTTTTGATTTACCAGAAGCAGAAGAAGAATTAGTTGCAGGTTATCAAACAGAATATTCAGGTATAAAATTTGGGTTATTCTATGTTGCTTCTTATTTAAATTTGTTAGTTTCTTCATTATTTATAACAATTCTTTATTTAGGTGGATGGCATTTTTCTATTCCATTCATATCAAATTCCAATTATTTAGAATGGAACTTTAATATTGGAACTAATCAAATTATTAACGTAGTAATAGGAATTATTATTGTATTAGTTAAATCTTATTTCTTTTTATTTTGTTCTATTATGACACGATGGACATTACCTAGAGTAAGAATGGATCAATTATTAGATCTAGGATGGAAATTTCTTTTACCTATTGCATTAGGTAATTTACTATTAACAGCTTCTTTTCAAGTTCTTTTATTATAAACATTTATAAAATTATTTAATCTTTGAAAAACAAACAATAAAATATATATATATTTGAAGGATATCTGTTATATGTTTACTATGTTAAATAGATTTCAAGACTACAGTGAACAAGCAATACAAGCGGCACGGTATATTGGTCAAGGCTTTATGGTAACTTTAGACCATATGAATCGTTTACCAATGACTATTCAATACCCTTATGAAAAATTAATTCCATCTGAACGCTTTCGTGGACGTATTCATTTTGAATTTGATAAGTGTATTGCCTGCGAAGTATGTGTTCGTGTATGTCCAATTAATTTACCTGTTGTTGATTGGGAATTAAAAAAAGATGTGAAAAAAAAACAACTAAAAAGTTATAGTATTGATTTTGGAGTTTGTATATTTTGTGGAAATTGTGTTGAATATTGTCCTACAAATTGTTTATCAATGACTGAAGAATATGAGCTTTCAATTTATGATCGTCATGATTTAAATTATGACCAAATTGCTTTAGGACGATTACCTATTTCTGTAATTGAAGATTCCACAATTCAAACTATTTCAAATTTAAATTATTTATTTAAAGGAAATACAGAAAGTCATTCAAATTCAAGAAATATTACAAATTTTTTGGAATAAATTAAAACTAAAAACACAAATAAATATGTTTTTTTTTTAATTGCCTAAAAAAACAAAAAAAATTACTATTTTAAGTTAACAATAGAAAAGGATTTAAATTTATTGTGAATATAATTGAATTATCTGAGTCACTGCATGAAATTATTTTTTTTTTTTTAGAAATAGGTGTAATAGTAGGCAGTTTAGGAGTAGTACTACTTAATAATATAGTCTATTCAGCGTTTTTTTTAGGACTAGTTTTTTTTTGCATATCTCTTTTATATTTTGCATTAAATGCGGATTTTGTAGCTGCCGCACAAATTTTAATTTATGTAGGGGCCGTAAATGTTTTAATTGTCTTTGCTGTAATGTTAATTAATAAACCAGATTCATTAAAAATTTTTCCCTCTTGGACTATAGGAGATAAAATTACTTTTTTAATTTGTTTAAGTCTCTTTTCATTATTAGTTACTATAATTTTAAATACACCATGGTTTAATATTACTTTAATTACAGAGTCTAAACCCTTATTAGAAATCAATTTTACAAAAAATGTTCAACGAATTGGCTATCTTTTATTGACTCAATTTTTGTTACCATTTGAACTTCTTTCTATAGTTCTTTTGGTTGCATTAATAGGCGCCATTTTTTTAGCCCGCCGAGAAAATTTAATTAGAACAAAGGAAAAAAAAGAATTACAAATAGAAAAAAATTCTACAAATTTTTAATCTTTTTTTAATTTATAAGGAGTTTTTTTAATGCTTGAACATGTACTTAATTTAGGTGCTTATTTATTTTGTATTGGTATTTTTGGATTAATTACAAGTCGGAATATGGTGCGAGCACTTATGTGTTTAGAATTAATTTTTAATGCTGTTAATATAAACCTTATAACTTTTTCTAATTCTTTTGATACTCAAGAAAACAAAGGTGAAATTTTTGTTATTTTTATTATAGCTATTGCCGCTGCTGAAGCTGCTATTGGATTAGCTATTGTTTTAGCTATTTATCGTAATAAAAATTCAACTCGTATTGATCAATTTAATTTGTTAAAATGGTAATTAATTTACTTAATTTTATATAGTTATATATATTTTTTATTAGTGTAAAATTTTTTTTGATTAAAAAAAAAAATTTCATATAATAATGTTATATTATAACTTTACTAAATTTAAAGCTTTTAACAATATATTGGAGTTTAAAAATTTAATGGCACATTCAGTAAAAATTTATGATACATGTATTGGTTGTACTCAATGTGTAAGAGCATGTCCTACAGATGTATTAGAAATGGTACCTTGGGATGGATGTAAAGCTAATCAAATTGCTTCTGCTCCTAGAACAGAAGATTGTGTGGGTTGTAAACGATGCGAATCTGCTTGTCCAACAGATTTTTTAAGTGTACGTGTTTATTTAGGAGCTGAAACTACCCGAAGCATGGGTTTATCATACTAAGCAAAAAACAAAAAAATTTCAATATTTTTTACCCATACTCAAAATTGAGTATGGGGTTTTTTATTTAAAGTTTTTTTATTTTTTATTATGAGTAACTTTCCTTGGCTAACCATAATTGTTCTTCTACCTGTATCTGCAGGTCTTGTAATTTCATTATTTCCTATAAAAGGAAATAATATTATTCGATGGTACACCTTAGGTGTTTGTTTAATAGAATTTCTTTTAATCACTTATGTATTTTGTTATTACTTTAAATCTGATGATCCACTTATTCAACTAAAAGAAGACTATAATTGGATTACTTTTTTTGATTTTCATTGGAGATTAGGAATTGATGGTCTTTCAATTGGACTTATTTTATTAACAGGTTTTATTACTACTTTAGCTATTTTAGCTGCTTGGCCTGTTACTCGAAATCCACGATTATTCTATTTTTTAATGCTCGCAATGTATAGTGGTCAAGTAGGATTATTTGCTTCTCAAGATATTCTACTTTTTTTTTTCATGTGGGAATTGGAATTAATTCCAATTTATTTACTTTTATGTATATGGGGAGGGAAAAGACGGTTATATGCTGCTACAAAATTTATTTTGTATACAGCTGGTGGTTCCATTTTTATTTTAATGGGAGCATTAAGTATGGGATTTTATGGCTCTAATCAATTAACATTAGATTTACAAAGCTTATCTAATAAATCGTATCCTATAGAATTCGAAATAATCTTATATTTAGGTTTTTTTATTGCCTATGCTGTTAAATTACCAATATTTCCTTTACATACTTGGTTACCAGATACTCATGGAGAGGCGCATTATAGCACCTGTATGCTTTTAGCTGGAATACTTTTAAAAATGGGAGGATATGGAATAATTCGAATTAACATGGAATTATTACCTCATGCTCATTCTATTTTTGCGCCATGGATTGTGATAATAGGAGCAATTCAAATTGTTTATGCAGCACTAACTTCTTTTAGCCAACGTAATTTAAAACGAAGAATTGCTTACTCGTCAATTTCACATATGGGTTTTGTACTTATTGGCATTGGGTCTATGACAGATTTAGGCTTTAATGGAGCTATTTTACAAATGATTTCTCACGGACTAATTGGTGCTGCACTTTTTTTCTTAGCTGGAATAAGTTATGATAGAACACGCACTCTTTTTCTTGAGCAAATGGGAGGAACAGCAATTTACATGCCCAAAATATTTACTATGTTTAGTTGTTTTTCAATGGCATCATTAGCATTACCTGGTATGAGTGGATTTTTAGCAGAATTTTTAATTTTTTTAGGGATAGTTATTAGTAACAAATATTCGTTTAATTTTAAAGTACTTATTACATTCATAGAAGCAATTGGAATAATATTAACTCCTATTTATTTACTATCTATGCTACGTCAAATGTTTTATGGATATAAATGTTCTAAATTTTTTACTTTTTCCAATATGGATGCAGGACCACGCGAAATTTTTATTTTAATTTGTTTAATTTTTCCTATTATAGGTATTGGTATTTATCCTAATTCAGTTTTATTTTTATGGAACAGTAAAGTGAATTTTATTTTATCTAAATTTATTTTTTGAACTTATTAAAAAAATCAATAATATTTAATTTAATAAAAACTTTATTACAATAAAATTTTTTATTAATTAATTTTATTTCAAATAGTTAAATAAGAAAATATTTTTATATCATTTAACTATTTGAAGTTAATTTAATTTTTTAACTTTTAATAAAGTATTTAAATCCTAAAATTTATTATTAAATTAATTATATTAAAAATTTTTATTTTTCAGATAATAGTAAATAAAAAAAGATACACTTTTTTTTTAATATACCGCCACTCGGATTCGAACCGAGATGCGTTAGCACTGCTTCCTAAGAGCAGCGTGTCTACCAATTTCACCATGGCGGCTTATCACAAAATAATATAACATAATTTACATTAAAAATCAATCTTTTTTATCAAATAAAACAATATGTAAACTATTTTTTAATAACTAATATTAATTTAAATTTTTCAATTTAATGGGGTATAGCGTAGTTTGGCAACGTGCCATCTTGGGGTGATGGAGATCGTGGGTTCAAATCCCACTACTCCAAAAAAATAATAAAATTTTAAATTTTTTATTTCAATATTTAAGATAGTTTCATTTAATTAAAATAAATGAAACTATCTATTAAATATTAAATATATTTATATTAAAGATTTTTAATTTTTTTAGAAAAAATTTAATTTTATGGTAAATTTTTGATTCTTTTAACTTTTTTTAATAATATATTATTGAAAAATATATTTTTGTATTTATATTAGTAGTTTTTATTTATTTATTAAAAATATTATTTAATATTATTGAGATATCTTAGAATTTTTTTCATTTGTTGTGTAATAAAAGCTTTTTGAACGGCCTGTTAAAATAGATTGAGCTAAAGAAAAAGCTTTTAATTTAGCTTCTTTTGCTTTTTCTCTCCATATAGTTTCACGGATTTTTTTTTTCGACTTAGAAGTACGCTTTTTTGGAACGGCCATAAATAAAAATTCCTTTTAAATGTAGATTTTTAAATTTTTTTTAATTTATATTTTACTTTGTATTCTCAAATATTTTTATATATTTTTATTTATATAATTCTTTTCCGTCTAAATAAATTGAATCTACTACAAATCGTGCTGAAATTTGTCGATGTCCAAACTTACGTCTTGTTTTTTTTTTTGAATTCATTTTATAAACAGTAATTTTATTTTCAAGATGTGAATGTAAAATTCTTCCTTTTACTATTGCATTTTTTAACCAAGGTTGTCCAATACTAATAGTAGTTTTATTACGAATCATTAATACTCGATAAATTAATATTTTAGTATTAGAACTTAAACTTTTTGGTTTTAATGGAGCAAAATGACGAATATCATAAAATCTTCCTGGTTCTACTCGGAGCTGTTCACCTCCGGTTTCAATGATGGCATACATATTTATTAGAAAATTTATTGTAAATGAAAAAAAATTATTATAAATTGAAAAAAGTAAACTAATTAAATTTAATAAATAAAATAATTAAATAAAATAATTAATTTTAGTTATTTTGTTTTTTGTAAAACTTTTATAAAGCAAATTTTTAACACTCTTAAAAATATATATCTCTTAGTTTAGAAACTATATATAATATCTTATTACTTTAATAATAATAAATAAATTTTTTTCTATTTATTTTTTTTCTAAATTTGGAAAGTAATTTTAATTAAAATTTTTGATAAATAGGATAATAATCCTAAACTTTTTCTTTGTTTTTAAGTCTATTTTTTTTTTTTAATCTAGTTAATTATAAACTAGAAATTAACAAAAAATAAGATTTTTTTATTATATAAAAAATTTATTTATGGAATTTATATATCAATTTGTTTGGATTGTACCTTTTTTTCCATTTTTAGCTTCTATTTTTATAGGATCAAATTTACTTTTTTTTCCAAAATCCACAAAAAGTCTTCGTTATATATGGGCCATTTTTAGTATATTTGTACTATTTTTAGTTATGATTTTTTCTTTTGCTATTTTATGGCAACAATATATTGATAATACTATTCATCGATATTTATGGTCTTGGATTTTTGATAAAAATGTTGATTTTAAAATAGGATTTTTAATTGACCCACTTACTTCTACTATGTTAGTTTTAATTACTACGGTAGGAGTTCTTGTTATGATTTATAGTGATAGTTATATGTCTCATGATCAAGGGTATGTAAGATTTTTTGCATATTTGAGTTTATTTACGGCTTCAATGTTAGGTTTAGTACTTAGTCCTAATTTAATTCAAATTTATATTTTTTGGGAATTAGTAGGAATGTGTTCTTATTTATTAATAGGTTTTTGGTTTACAAGACCTAGTGCAGCTAATGCTTGTCAAAAAGCTTTTATAACAAATCGTATAGGAGATTTTGGATTATTATTAGGTATTTTGGGTTTTTATTGGCTGACTGGTAGTTTTGAATTTGAAACTTTATTTAAACGATTTAATGAATTACTTACTAACCATGAAGTTAATTTATATTTTGTAAATTTATGTGCGCTTTTTTTGTTCCTCGGACCTATTGCAAAATCGGCTCAGTTTCCACTACATGTATGGTTACCAGATGCAATGGAAGGACCAACTCCGATTTCGGCTTTAATACATGCTGCGACTATGGTAGCTGCAGGTATTTTTTTAATTGCTCGATTATTTCCTCTTTTTCAAGCTTTGCCTTATATAATGAATACTATTTCTTGGATAGGAGCACTAACTGCTTTATTAGGAGCTAGTATAGCCCTTGTTCAAAAAGATCTTAAAAAAGGTTTAGCTTATTCTACAATGTCTCAACTAGGGTATATGATGTTAGCTTTAGGTATAGGGTCATATCAAGCAGGTTTATTTC